TCCAACATTAATGGAAAGAATAATATCTACCCAGATCCATCGAATTATAAACCAATCGATCTCATAACTGTATACAATATGCTCGAAGATCTTATTCTTCGTGATGTACACAGTTCGACCTATTATACTATCATAAATCTCTTAAATAACCTTTGGTAATTCGGATTATGAAAGCCCTCCAAAGCTATGATCTCTTTTTATAGGAGAGTTTTCGTTTTGGAGAACTTCCAGCTATCAAGGAGACTAAAAGGTAAAGTCAAAGAAGAAAAGGGCGCCGATTGCTACTAAGAACCTAACAGAACTTTTCAAAATCGTCGACGCAGACTCGAACCTAGCTTGTGTAGGTCGGGGTTGCACTTTCGATAGTGCTTCTCGATATTCTATCCAGAAAGGGACGCCAGGATCCCAACTCTTTTGAGCTTGTCGATTTCTCTTTCTCATTTGAATTACTCGAATCAATCCAACCTAATCTCATGAATATTCTTCGACCGTTACGAAAATCTCTTTTTATCACGTTACGTGATGCAGAGAAAATCAATCTAACCCCAGATATTATTATTGCTCGTCTTAAAGGAAAGTTCCATTGCGACACTATAGTGGTCAGCCGGGAGCAGCACGAAAGGGAAGGATTTCATTTTCATGTCGGGGTTCGGTGTACAGATGCATCGAATCCGAATGCGGTGCCAACAGTAAGAAGGGATAGGGGACAAGGAAAGCACTCGGTTCTTTCGTTAGTTTGTCCCTCCCGATTCCTGTAGCTAATCAAATAGGGAAAAAACGGAACAAAGAAGTAAAGTAGGGTATTCCTCCATGTCCTACTAATTCCGTAAGTAAGAGAGTAGCTCTTCCTTCTTTCAGGCAAGTCGGTTTCTCGAGCTTGCAGGTTGCTGCTATCCCTCGAATAGAATAGACGAAGAGGTTCTTTCCATTATGGAATGCAAAAGCAAAAGCACAAATTCCAGTATTGTAAAAGAAAGGTCAGTTCATCCAAGCTGAGCTAAGAGGTGGTGCATTTTTGAGTCACTGAGGAATAAAGTCTATCCCCGAGTGGTCAACCTTTTTGTTTATTGGAATTGCTTTATGGATGTCAACCCAGGTCTTGTTTTGTTCAATCGAGTGGATATGGGTCTTGCCCCCTTAAGCTAGTTGGTAGGCTTCCCATCTAAAAACCGGATCCCTAGGCCGGAAAGCTACAACAAAAGAAAGAAGCTCTCAGCAAAGAGTTCATCTATGGGTACTTACTCCGGTAACTAAGATGGATATATCCGGATTTATAGGACCCTACTTCCTAATAGCTAGGCAGACTCGCAGGAGGATGCTCCTGATAGTGTGAATTTGTATTAGTACAAAAAAGGATCTATGCCCGAGTGCATTACCAAGCCGGGGAGCTAGTAGTTCTTGTTCTTGTCATTCCTATTCGACTAGTAGGAAGCGCGGCTATGTAACTAAGAGAATAGATAGAGCAGTAACTGCAACCAATGCTACCATTCGCTATTTCAGGAATACCTTAGGCAAGTAGCTAAGCGAATAGGGCAGCTAGTGAAGAGGAAAGAAAGGGATAAAAAGAATAGCCGCTTATATACATACAACTCTTATATAAGAACAGAGAATGCTTCTTCTCGACGGACACCTTAGACCTATTTCCCTACAAAATAAGAAAGACTGAAGACTGACCCCATCTCGCATTCATTAAGAAAACTACAAGCAGAGATGAATGCTTTATTTTCGATTTGAGTCTTTAAAAGGGTATGTATTTCCTGTCTAACTCTTCGAATTGAGAACAAGAAGACGGGAAGCAATAGACTCATCGTTGCTTTCTGATCGAAGAACTATGAGAGTATGAATTGGACAAAACAGCACGTCACTCGCAGATTGACGAGTCTTCTGCACCCCTTGTACTCCTTATTTATCTAAACCACTTCCTTGTATCTTGGACACTATCAACGGCTATAAGAGGTAGAATAGGTCAACAATTGAATAGCTTCTTCAAATGTAGCTTTAGCGGTCCGGGCACCCGCGGTCGAGCGCAGCTATTCTTTTCTTAATCTCAGGAACCACCAGGTAAGAAAGCCAGGCAAGCCTCAAAATCCATAGAACGAATGGAATTTCATTCTTCTTTCCTAAACCAATCAAGTAGCTAACTCGCAAAGTAGGAATCCTCTGAAGAGTCAGAAGTCGGTGTTGTAAGATCAGTAATAAGAATCTCGTAAACCCGGCTCTTTATCCCTATCACGAACATTCGGTTCTCCACCTCGATTCCGAAATCCAAACCTAGGTGCACAAAATGCATTCCGACCCTCATTCATTTTTTGGCTGAACCGCCATTCAGTGCCCGAAAGATCCTGGTGTACGGATCTTCGGTGGAAAGTCCCTATCCACTCGATTCGCTGCATCCCCGGTCGATAAGGAGCGGAAAGGAACTAAACTTCGAATCAAAGTCTGGATCTCTCAGCCGTGGGTGTTGATGGAAAGGTTGGAATCTTTGCCATGCCATCCGTTCCCTCCCCACAGGTTTAGTCAATCCCGAATCGAAAGCGGCGAACTCGATGGCTCCAATGGCTAGGCGCTAGTCCAGTACGGAAGGCAAAGTCAGAACTCCTCAACTCAAGGGACGACCCAGAGGCTCAATGGATTGCTTTCTTATCTATCCGGGGTCTTTTGAATGAAATAAACTATGCTATGGGGAGGGCGACAGAGAAATATCTTCCTTTCGCTATAGCAGCTCATTTTCTTTCTTTACTTGAGTTCCCGTATTCCTGCTATAAGCTTAATTGCTTGATTGATGGTATTCCCGAACCTGAGATGGATTTCCGTACGGACAAGTGATTGGTAGCATTAGAGTAAGGGACACAAGCAGGACTCATCTAACTAAACTACTATTGCTACTATCCCTATCTGCTACAGCTCGTCTCCCAAACGAAGATTGTTGAAAATGCCTTTCCTTTCATTGATGCTGCTTTCTTCACCGCTGTTCCGGCATAAGCTGATGTTCTCACAATGGGGAAAGACTTGGTTACTATTAGAACACAAGCCAAGGAACTCAAAACCACAACACAAGCATCCTATATCAAGGGCAACCAACATAGGTAAGCCTACGTCTAGCTTTAGTCTTGTCTCGGTCGGCTTTTCCCGATCGTACCATTCGAAGAAGGCATATTTATGTTGGGTGATCTTCAGGAGGAGCGTTTACGAACCAGCACCCCCTACACTCTCTCTTAGTACCAGGCATCTCACTTGGAATGCAAAGCCTGATTCGGAATCTTTTTCTTTTAGGGATTTTTCCACCTATTTGCCTTTCCCGATTGTTCTAGACTTGTGCTAGGAATCATGTGTTAAGCATATAGCTAGCGTTCCTTCCAGATAGGACTAAATCAATTATACAACATATGAATTATTTCGAAATGCAGTAGACTCAGCTTCCATTGTTGTGTACGAGAAAATGTGAATACCGAGAAACATCTTCATAATGAAAGAATCTACACTTGGCGGTCCATAAAGGAATATCAAACAAAATGAGAAAAAAGAGTCGGTCAATAGCATAGTGAAATCTCGATCCCCGGCCAACCGCTCTTCAAATAGACCAAGATCAAATTAATTGGTGGTTGAATGTTATAGTTAGCATGCTAGCTGGGTTGACCCTCTACCTGCTCGAAGGGTCGTCGCCCGAACTGACCGGGATGCAGAGGAGAAGTTTGACTTCCGAGAGCTGATCCTAGCTTGGACTGATCTTTGACCATAGCTCCAGGCGAAAGGATACGTAGGTTTTTCTTCCTTCTTCTAAATGGGATCCTCCTCACCGGAAAGTTCCCCTATTGGGCTGGAACTGGAAGGCGCCTTAAGGCAACTTACAACAGTAGAAGTCAGAACAATCAGACTCACCTACATCCTCTGATCTAGGATCTAACAGCTAGGAATCGCGCAACTGAGAAAGAAGCATGACCAGTTGAGCTCGAAGAAAAGAATGGAAAGAGAGAGCCAAAGCAATGGAAAAGTTTAGGGGACTCTCGTTGAATGAAACCTTATATAATGGATTCTGTCTCCCCTGATATGACTTGTAGCCCTGATATAATGGATTAGGCAATGATCTCATTAACAGAAGCAAAAGGTCAGAGACCAAAGGGGACGGACCATATCCCACTATAAACGAAAAGATGCACAAGCTCTATCCATTATCAAATCCCCTGACTTGAACCTCAAGTGTTGCCCTCTCATGTCTTAAACAAAACAATCTGTATAGTTAGAATTCATGTCCGAATCCGGGACAAGAAAAGGACGGAACTGAGAGTCTAAAGGCTGAGTCTCAGTCTCTTAGTTAGATACGCACGCTCTTTCTTGTGTTTTTTCAAAAAAGTGAATCAATAAATTCTATAGCGCGGGATGAGTGACTAATCGGGAAGCACGGAACTTGAAATCCGAAGGAGCTGGGCTTTAACCGACTCGGGGATGGGGCTTGACTAAACTCAGTCTCAGGCAGATCCGCTAGAAAAGAGAAGGACTTTAGATGTCTATAGGTTGAAGGCGTGGACATGTTTGAGTAGGGATTTTCTAGAGGCTAAGGCAGATAAGAGGGCTTGGAACAGTACTTCCAATATATAGTCCTCTTACTGTGTCTAAGAGTTCAAAAAGAGGATCCTATTTCTCTACGGGCCAGTTCGCTCCAAGGCAGGCAGGGATTCTTTCTCTTCCCTCTCTTTATAGGTGCTTTAAGTGATAGGGGTTATACGCTTTAGTACTAGAAGCCTTAAGGGGTGCCATTAGAAAGCACACGACTGGTAAGCCTTCGTATGGACCTTTGGCACTCTGACAGGTGATTAAGGAGACTATTTATGTAATGTAAATGAATCGCTATCCAGATTGAGCTTGATACCAGCATCAGATCAGAATCCATTGAAGTTGACCCATCGGCATCGGCAGAGGTTGAGGTACCAGATGCTTTAGATCTACCATCCTAGGCATCAGAGGTATAGGTGGTTTCCGCCGTTCCAGTTCCAATTAGTGCATAAGCATCACCCGCATCAGTAGAGGTAGCAAAGGCATACACATAGCCTCCAGCCCAGTCGTTTATGTTGGTTCATATCTCGGTCCTAACTAGAGCCTATAGCAGCATACCAAAGAGCACCAGTACCTTGCGTTGAAGCATCCTTTACAGTCCCTGGTTTCTACCCAACATAAGTAGTTAAGGCCCTTATGAGTTCATATCCCATGCCAGTTTACCCAGTAGCTTATACAGTTTCACCCTCAACTCCTAGGTAAGATCGAGACCCAGAGACGGATGATCATTAATGGGATAAAGCGACCTAAAAAAAGGTCAACATTGCCGACAGCCGCCCAGTCGGACAAAGCTAGCCACCTCACCTAGTGTACCTTCTTTCTCTCTGTTAGGGATCGAGATAGCCTCGTGAGCGTGATTCTGAGTCTCGTGGTTGAGATCCGTGAGCGAGACCCAAGCAGGAGAAGCAAGGGTAGAAGGAGCAGAGGCAGCAGCACCTATTTCTCCGCTATATCAAGATGATCTATAGCATCATAGATAGAGACAAAGGCAGCTTTCCTTCACGTAGTTCCACCAGCTTCAGTAACATATCGATACCCGGGCTAGTAAATACATACCAAGCAAAGCAGTCGATCCAGCGGGAACGCTATATGTTACCTTTGACTCTGCTGTCTCCACCTCTGCTTGCTCTGATGCGGGCAAGTAGCAAGACGCCATATCAAGCGCTACGATGCTGTTGAAACTGGTGCTCCTCCCACGTCCTGGAACCTTTGCCTTTCATACCTTAGCTGGTTCACGCACGGGTGGGTCAACGGGTTATGAATCACATCATCAAATGGGAATCAAGCGCTTCAACTGGTAAACTGGAGCTGGAGAACTAGCACTATGAGTGCCTCTGCTAGCTATGGCTCTTCAACCCTTGCCGGTTTGTTGAAGTAAGTGGAAAGCGAATGCACAGCGCTTCTACTCACATGCCAGAACACATAAAAGTAATAAAGCGAAGACCGGAACAGGACAGACGCTTGTGCACACAAAATCAACATTTGCTTATCCACACTACCTAGAGTAAGCTAATGCCTTCAGTCCATTTCTTGGAACAAATCCAACGGGGCATCACAAACGAACAATGGCAGATATCGATCAATTGGGAATGAAAGAACATCGCTTCTAAGAACTAATGGCAACGTACACTTACTTATACAGAACAGAATTTGTAAGAGACCTTTTCCCAAATGCTGACAGCTGCGATGCATGCGTGCGTGCGTGAGTGGCCTCAGGCCTCGGGTGATAATAGATAACAGGCCTACGCCCAGCAACGGATAAACCAGTATAGGTCGTAGGAGTAGCAAGGTACATTCGAAAGCCAGATGTTGATCTCATTGCCCTCTACTCTAAAAGGGGCATTCGAAGAATCTCCAACCTAACACCAGCAGCGGTAGATCAAGGGGTGTAGTTTCTCAGTCGATTGCCCTCCAGGCTTCATGATGGAACAGGATGAATCTACTACCAGGCTGCTTTCCAACTACTGAAATGGGATCAACCGCAACCACTGCACCTCTAATCTAAAGGCAAGGAATGAAAGAAGCATCAAAGCATCCCGAATGAAATGGATCGCTTTCTCGTGTACGCGAACGGATAAACAAAAGAGATCTTTTAATAGTCAATCAGATCCAGTAATTGGTTTATGGTCACACAAAGGAATCGATCTTACTGATAGGAATGGTCTCTGCCTTTCCCTACAACATTAACAAACAAACAAGCAAGAGGGAGAGGCATACGAGTTCGACTTCTCGTACTATCATGTCTGGTACGTCATTGTCAAAAGATTGAAGTCTCAGTGGCAGTACCGCTTAAAGAAAGTGTTCAAGTTGCAAGTCGAAGAGGGTGAAAATACCCGAGGGACCCTGTGCCCAAAATGGGAGAACCATGGGGTGAAGGCACACTGTCATTACACGATGGGAAGACTTGGACCAAATGGATCGTACTGCAGATACGCGTAGCTCATTAGTGGAGTACAACCACTCATGCTTTCGATAGAGATTGGGCTCCAGAGTAGGATCGAGATATCGTATGGTTCAAACCGAGGTTCGAAGAGCGCAGTTTTCTTCATAGTAGCTTTTCTAGCAGTAGAAATGATGACTAGCAAAGGAATAGAGATGGCGGCGGGGCTAAGTTAGACATATCGGATCAATGGAGGACCCTTCGTCCCCTGGCTATTGAACTGAGCTATCCTCACCTACTGACCGGAAAGCACTGAACCTGATAGAAAAGTCGGCAATGTCAAGTTAAGCCGTAGTTTGGCTACGCGCTAACTAAGGCCCCCCTGACTACACTACTTCTCTTCGGCCAAGCAAGATAAGTAAGCCACTAAACCCGAGGTTGAATCAGAAGATCGAGTTGAATCAGCGTATGGGGATTCTGTTGTTGATTCAGTTGATTCTTCATCTCCTCCCCGAGGGTGAGGATCAACGTCAATCAAGTCAAGCCCTCGCCACTGCGTAAGTGAGCGGACCACTTTCTTTCATCGGAGGGACGTATGTTGGGATGACCCACCTAATGAATTCACAGGATCAAGCTAAGGCCAAGCAAACTCCGGCTTCAAAGCAGTAGTGCTACACTTGTTGGTACGTAACTTGAGATCAGTATGCTAGCTAGTAAATCGGGAGAGCGCTCTATTCAGTCAAATCTCCTTTGATCTTGATTTCCAACTCTGCTCTCTGATTATTCCGTTGCCTACTTATAGAAAGTGGAGTTACGTCAAGGTAAAAGGGCCGTTTCCTCTTTGCAGCAAACATCCTTGGGTTTGGTGATAGATCTCCAGATCGGAGAATTGGCTTACAGGACGCTCTTCTCCTCCCCCAGCAAGATCCGTATCTGAAACAGAGGACGTTACAGCCGATGCCATCCTTGCTTCCGCTTCTGATTCCACTCGATCAGATGCTTACTTGGCTCCTGTGAACCTCTAACTAAACGAGGGTCCGCAAGGAGCTATAAGTGCACGGGAGAGAGAGATAGGAGACGCAGAAGATACTGCCTTTACTGCTGATGCCATCATTGCTGCTTCAACTAGATCCACTTCTGTCAGTGTAGGCCCCGTCTCGCTAAAGGAGCGCTCTACTGATAGATAGTTACGTTCGGTCAGGCTGGCTCGACCTGAGGCAGAGTATCTGAAAGAGAAGCAGGCTCAACTGCCTTAACATTCGGCTGCTAAAGAAAGCGGCTTATCTCCTCCGTTTTCGTAGTAGTTGTTGACGCCTGAACTTGCTCCTACTGTAAAGTGTAGTACATCAGTTACGCCGTAATTTGGCTATGCGCTAACTATGGCTTTCCTTGACGTTTCCCACTTGTCCGTCAAAGCCGTACTCCTTGAGATATAGGTCTCCAATGGTTTCATACGCAGCATATCGAAATGCAGCTTATGTTCGAAAGCCAGTTGTTGATTTAGCCGAGTAAGTTGAATCAGTCGATTGAGTGGAATCAGACCCTATTCCTGCCAAATGGCAACGCGTCTCGTAACGCAACAAGGCAGGGGCGGCTGGATTGAATCCTGAGCGAAATTGTTCCCTATCTAGTTCAGGAGATTCCATTCTTTCTTTGACGTTCGATACTAGCTGCTTCCTTTAAGGAATGGGAATGCTGCTAAGGCTTCGCCGTTTGAGAAGACCGCCCGAACCTCTTCTATCTCGATGCCATGGTTTCTTTCTTTATTAGAAGCTAGGCAACCACCCTTCTCTTCTATACGGAATGTCTTTGGAAGCTGCAAAGGCAGCTTATGAATGCCCAAATCACTGACTAGGGCTTCCATCTGAACAACCGCCTACTCGGAGATGTCAGTGAACTGCCTTCCAATCGATCTTCAAAGCCAGGATGATAGAGAAGCCTACTATTCCATATCTGTATAGAAAGACTTCCCTGCCCGGAAAGCTAGGACGTTCGATCGACTCCTTCTTCTTTAGAACGAGAAGTTGACCTTAGTAATACTAGCCGTATACTCGTAGTATAATCAGCCCTTATTCTCCTAAGGAACTAAAGGGACTCACACTCCGAATACAGGAATGAAACTGACAGAAACGAATGGCTTTTGCATCGAGACATAGCTGTCAAAGCTAGCCGATGTTGAGACCCACCCAATAGTGGCTTCCATCCATCTATCAGAGAAGTTTTCCGATCAATCGACCTGCTCCAGTAGGTGGTAACGGTTGGCCCTGTGAATGATTCGTACATAGCATCTATTCAAGGGGGTTGGGGAGATAGAAGCTGCTGTTTTTGCAGCTGCCGAGGATTTCGCTCGACAGGTCTTCCACATCCGAATGGTCCGGTCCTTCCATGAGGGTTCGCGGGAGTTGAAAGAAGGAAAAAAGGCTGCTGGCTACTCAACTGCCGCAGTTCTTGGTCTTTATTTCTTTCTGACTCATGGAGCTTTCCGAGGCATCTCGGGAGGAGGCGAAGCTCTGTCCACGCGGCTCACGAAACTCTCTGTGAGTGTCCACGCCGGCCTTTGATTTCGATCTCATTGATCGTTCACGACACGTTCCCCCCCCCAGTTAGTTATATGATCAACGGGATCAGTTGGCTAGAGGCTAGTTTCTCGCTAGGGTGAGCGAGAAAAAGCTTACGCCGAAGTAGCACGTAGAGAATGGCTTTTATGTTTTACCCAATAAAGCAGGGGAGCCAGCTCGAGCTCCATGAGACAAACTCCACTCTGATCTATAATATGGCTTTCTGCCGGTAGTGCCGGTCAAAGCACCATCATAAAGAGTAGCAACCCGAAGCTATCCCGACTTCCTATTCCGATAGACCCGAAGTTACGGAATAATTCCAACTAGCGAAAGACTCTTCTTTCTTTTCTTTCCAATTCGTCCTGCAAGTGAGCGAAGGAAAGAAATTGACCTTTGAAGAGCAGGCACGAGAGAACGCTAGGTCATGGAGTCACTCTTTATATAACTAGTCAACCAGTTCTACTATTAAAAACTAGCTTTCCTTCGATGAAGCAAGTAAAGTCAGAAATAGCTGGACGTATCGGAACGAGTAGCGAAGGGATTCCTCGAAAGGGACAGCGAGTGAACGATACCAAGACTAGGCAAGAGTAGCATTTCGTCTAGTCCGATAGGCCGTCTATTGGTTCGTCTGTTTTTATGTGTTAGAAAAATCTCGTCTTTCGGGCTTTAGGCTGTGCTTTCGTTCTGTTATTGGAAAACCATCTTGTTGTTTGCCAGGAGAGTGAGGGAAGCTTGCTTCAGGGGGGTAGGAAGACCGAGTGAACAATCCAATCAACGCCAAGGAAAAGCAACGTCGAGTAGCTAAGCGAAAGGGGACGCTCGTTAGTGGTCGACTCGGCTCTACTCGGCAAGAGGAGTATTTGGCATCGGCTAGGTAGACGGGTCATTCCGGACTTCGGTCTTGGACGAAAACCCCCTGTGCACCCCCCTTTCAGTCTCCTAATAAGAAAGCTTTTCTCTCTTATTAGCTGACTGGCTGACTGACATAATTCATTCTTGTCTTTCGAGGTTAGTCCGGAAGGTGCCAAAGAATACGTGCCGCCTGCCTTCCCTGACAGAGAAGCTAGCTCTTTCTTTTTGATAGATCGCTACGCTCTATGCCCCAATCTTCAGCATCATTAATGAAGAGCGGTCCCTGGTCTGACCTTTACTTCAAGGTATGCTTGTCTTCCTCTATTACCACTCCCTTTCTTCAACAAAATAATATCAATCCGCAGGAACAATTTGTATCTTACTGTCCCTACGGAGTGGAAATCTTACCGCAGCAAAAACGAGTTCCTAAGAATCAAAATAACAAAGACAAATTCGACATGAAAAAAGCAAGTGATGCGATTATTGGTAAAGGGAAGGGTGTTCTCGCCGAATTTAAGGTAGTCCGATTTTTCCATCTCTAGTGGTTAATGATTCTATCTAAAGGTTGTGGGGCGTTTTGGAGTAAGAAAATGACGTAGCCTTATAGGACTCTACATTTCAATCCTTTTGACCCCTTTATACTGTCTCCTCGGAATAGACAGGAGGGTCAGTTTCTAGGTAAAAGCCTATTCCATGATTGGGGTTAGAAAGAAAGATTTGGAGGAGTTGGCAGGGTTAAATGGTTTCTTGAGGTAAAGGACCTCCACCTCGGATAGGTATGATGCAAAGCTTGAACCAGGATTGTCCGGGTCGATTGAATCAACCTTTTCTTCAATGTTCACTGAGGAGCGTTCTACAGACTTCTCGACTTGGGGGCAAAGGATTTCATTGTTTTGTTGACCTCGGGAGTACGAAGGGTACTTCACTCTCCCAATGCTGTCGGAGGAAGGAAGTCCCTTGAAGAGTAAGGTTCACTCCTATACCAAGGATGCTAAGTCACTACGGACCCGAAAATCAAGCATTTCTCCATCTTTTTTCCTATCGTAGCTCCGCTTGAACTAGCTCTTGATTGCTAAAGCCAATCGCTCCTATCTGGACTCAGTCTATACGAGCATCTCTAGTTCCCGTTGAAACACTCAATTCTGACCTTTGTGATCGTGATCCAGCCTAAGAGCCAGATGTTCCAGTTCCATATTATGGCTTTCGTGGTCGAGGTGAAGAGTCCGAGTCAATAAAGAAAGGAGGGGGAGAATACTGATACGGTAACGAGCGGATAGTCCGGACCCTTCCAAAGTGTGTGCCATTGGAATCTGCCGAACAGTTCGTCTTCTACATCCTGTCCTTGCATCTAGCAAGACCAACTGATCGAGGGTGAATAACTCTCTCTCGTTGCTTACTCGGGCGACTTGTCGAGTCTACGAAGGTTCCTACCATCTCCAACTAGCTCCTCATTGGCTAAACTAGCTCCGGATACCTTCCACGATGAAACTTGCCTATGTGCCCAGAGAATGCAGCACAGTGCATCTCGTTCAATCCCACTTAAGCATCCTTCTATGAAAGGAAGGGATAATGACCACCGCTTCCGATGATCAAGTTGATGAGAGGACCACCCTCCTTAAGCGGCCAAAGCAAGAAGTTTGGACCTCAAAGCCCCTTCTCAAGACACTCTCGTTGCATCATTGAACAAATGACTAAAATGAATGGGTACCGCCCCTTTTCTCGCAAGTAAGCCTAGCCTAGCCAGCCACTTCTTCTTCAAGCTCAACCGGACCTATGACATCTCGAGCAGCTCTCTCTGCTCTCTGCGACACTCCGGAACTGGGACTGATGTGACTCCTACGAGAAAACTAACCGCTTCTCTCGTTTCCCGGTCTTCTAGCTGAATAAGTTGGAAGTGTCTGCCGCCCGGCCAAAAGTCCTCTTTCCCGTGTGCCATGTGGTGGGCGCACCACTTCAGCATCCTTGACTAGGTCCGGCTTCCCGAGTGTCTTCTCTCTATCTATCCTCAGCTCTTCCCAATGAGAACCTGTGATGTCCAACACTCTAATTAACTGAAAAAGCCTATGAGGGATTCTGAAACCTGCGCGAAATCCATCTCGAATGAAACTCTTGGAGACCCATCCATCTTCTAGCCCGATCGCTAGCTTTTCCTGAAATGCGTCAAATCATGTCTACACAGATGTAATCTTTCCTTATATACTGCTGTTGTACCGGAAAAACCCAAATCTATCTATTGGCTTCCAACAGACAGGCATGGTCACTAGCTCCGTAGGTTCCTAAGCAACTCCTCTCCTTCCTTCTCGAGAAATTGGATCTCTAAACCAGTCCCAATCAAACCAGAATCTCCAACTAGCGAAAGTAAGGCACGGAAGAGAAAAGTACAGTGCGCGTTCTATTACAGACCGTACCTACCTACTTACCATCCTTGCCCCTACTAAGTATAATGAAGGCTGTTCCTGCATGGTATCGATTTTGCTTCATTCCTAAAACAATCCAGCCAAATGAATAGCAGTACTAATAATCTCCGAAACAAAGCCGGAAAGCAGGACTACTGCTACGACTACATGCGCATCTAGTGCAGTGGAGACAAGCTACCTTTAGCTAGGAGCCTCTGTTTGGATTACTTCATCAAGACCATAAATGGTATAAGTTCAGCACCGCTCAATAGAAAGCACCTTTCTTTTTTGTAGGGTCTTAAAGATACCGGGCGACCAAGCGACTTTGATCTTCATCTCCTGAACAAAGCGAAGCCGCCCCACTGACTATGAATCCTTACTCTGAAGTAAGTCCCTCAAGGTGAACAAAGCGCAAATTCACTTCGTCCGTGTAAGGTTCAATCTTCACTCTGAACCCGGTCTCTATCCCCGAAACAGGGAAGCAAGCCTGTCTTCGCAAACAGTATAATCCTAACTCTTCATCTTTGTAAGGGTGTTCTGAACTCTCCTTTGTTGCCTGAAAGCTCACGTTGGAAGTCTGACAAAGCCTGTATCCTGGTTCCGTAGTTGTTCCTTGATTGGGAAGGAAGATAACTATGAAAGAATCATTTTTGCCTTTAGAACTCGAGTGAGCTAATCAGTCTAAGTCGAGCAAAGTAGCTGCTGCATTACAGAATAAGAGCGTAGGAGGTCTTTCTCTGATCCTCTATCTGCTCCCGACTCTGCTTTTGAATCCCTGGTTTAAGAGCATCAGCAAAAGGGAGTTCATAAAAGGATCATTCCGTAACTGGTTTGAAGGGGTTCGCTCTCCTTGGATTGCTGCTAAGATTGCAAGGGAGTGTATCTCTCTTTGTGCTAGCAAGCGAAGTGAGCCGTAAAGCGGCGAAGGAGTGCAGCGTCTTTGTTCCCGATTACTTTAGTATTTGCTCCTGTAGCTCTTGTTGTGAGCCAGAGACCTTCTTGGCTAAGGGTGTAGGCGAAGGGAAGTAACAGTCATCAAAGCACTCCTCCCAAGGTGTTTGTACCATTGGGACCGCATCTGAGGGCAGAAACCAGCTTGGCTCGGCTATCGGTAATATATCTGTATAATTTGATTCTTCTTCAAGTTCTCCAGTCATTCCGAGTTCTAGATCACCGTTTTCATATCTCTTCTGTAGTTCTTGCTGCCAGTTTTCCATTCTCTGGAGATCGAGCTTCTCTTTTCGCTTTGCTCGGGCTTCGCGCTGATCTGCTCTTTTTGAAATAATCCCTGCTTCCTCCCCCTAGGAGAGATCAAGAGCTGCTACCGATAAAAGAGATATGCATTGCCTCTGGGAGCTCTTATGTCTTGTTGGCATATTCTATTGTGTATATAAATGCCTGAGCAGAGACTTCAAGTAATAGAAGCTAGTAAGACGGACACGAACTCTAAGCGTAATCCCGCTTGTAGCTCTTGAAGTCAGGTTTCTTCCCCGTGCTACTAGTAGCTATAAGGTAGCTAGTAAAGCGAGGACATAAGCCCCATAGTCCGATCATGCATTTTGTTGTTTGGATTCCTCTCCGACAGGAAGCTATGCAGCGGCAACCGCAACCGATATCTCCGCTTTTTTATCCGCTCTTTCCCTATTGATCTTGCTAACTCGTGAACTAACTAAATAAATAAGTTCTTCCCCGGCCCGCCATTCAAGACTAAGTTAGGAATGAGATAAGGGCTGCCCTTTCTAGTAGCTAGTTAGCAGATGCAGACCATTATAGCATACTATCTTTCTTTGGAAAAAGGTCTGTATGTTAATAGAGTCTCATACCATCTTGCATACTATCTTTCCTTTGGCAAATGGTATGGTAAGCTTCGAAGTCAGTCATTCCTTCCTCAAGTTAGGCCTCTTCCAAGGGCTTTACGAATCAGATTGAAGGAGCACTTGATATCCAAGACCACGAATTCCACTAACTCACAAGCGGGGCCGACCTGAACCCTGATTTTGACAACGCCCAAAACATCCCTCTTTGATTCGTCGTAGGCCCGCACCCCTAAAAGTAAGGAATTCGATCCTCCTTGTAATCGGAGGCCCGCCTATCTGGAGTCTCTTCCCAGCGTCAGTCCTGCGAAGACTACTAAACTAAGCCATCAAGATCGATGGTTGTGTGCGGCTCCCTCCTTCCATAATGTAAATACCCTAACTTCTTGGCTTTCCCTCCTCTCCACGTCTCCCCCTTTAGTCTACCCGGGTTTGAAAAGTGCAAATAGACCTGGAAAGAAAGTCGGCCGCCTGTGCCCCGAGGCAAGCGAATGAGCAACCAAACGAAGCCCTCACTTATTTCGTAGGGTGGGGTAGGCCTACGAGGAGCGTAGTCGGCAAAGATCCTTTCTTGCACTTGACGAGTAAGCAAACAGTTTCACTTCGCTTTCACTTGAATAAGGGTAGGAATATATCCCCATATCATAGCTCATCTCATCAAGTATACCCTCATCTTATAGGTCATAGGAATAGATTCCTTTTGAATCTGCGTGTGCCGGATCTCAAAAATAACTTACGCTATTTCCCGGTCATGCTTACCCCTTTCACAGCCGTAGAAAAAGGGGTTTCTTTTTCCATTAAAGTTTGGAAATCCAGTTTTCGATTGTGAGCGGTTTGTGGTAAATATAGAGTTTACACATTAAGAACAGAAGTAGGTCGTCTGAGCTCGTTCCTCAAGCCATACATGGCTGAATAAATCACCCACTGAAACAAACTTTGAACTGAGTTTTTATACTCTTTTGGGCGACCCACTCCTGTTCTAGTCGAACCAGTCGTCCTTTTGTTCGTATCCGGGGTAAGCTCCTTTAAGAGCCAGCAGCTCTTGGAAGCTAAGCTCGTGTCGTAATCGAATTATGTTCTGGTTTGAGAGATTCTTTTTCTGAAAAATAAGTTCTTTTATGTGTTGTTCGAGATGTTACAAAGATCGGATGAACTAGATCCATTCGTTCGCTTTTTTCTATCGTTTTCCCAGAGCATTACCCTAGTTCCTTAATCCAAATAGCCATAAGCGAGTAAGGTGTCGACTACACCACTACGATCTCTAATCTGTTCCAAAGAATCTCTAAATCAGTTCCAATCAATACCAATCAAACTAACCGAACGAAGAGCGTTTCCTCTTCCTCCTATCTATCTTAAAGAATATAGGCTCTGAGATACCAATCACTGACCAACGCATATTGTGTAAAAGACTCGCTTGCTTTCCCTGACGTGGAGTAGATCCATCGTCTCAGTCCATCACTAGGGCCCTGAAAACCATCCACCGTAGCAAGGGTTAGCCAAGCCTTGGTCTCGTTGGATTGCGTGAAGGCGCGCTACTCACGAATATTGTGCAAGCAAGATTTTGGATTCACTCTCGTGTGAGTGTAGCGTACCGGGTAGGGCCTTCTCTTAGTTCCTGCACCCGACAGCTTCTTCTCTGCTCAACTGTGCACCATGTATTTGCATAGTCGATCGATGATCGACCTTCGTTGCCTCATTTCATGAGCGTGACGATCTTTCTCGGTACACGAGATCCAATGTAACACAACATTGAAAGATGTGAAATAAATAAAGAGAATCGACTCGAGTCGATTCCCCGTGCTGCATCGAAATGGTTTCCCGCTCCTCGTGACCCTTCCTGTCTGGCTATGACATTAGGTGTCGACCCTTCTATTCCATTTGTGAAGAAGCTCCGGTCGAGGGGTTGGATCCCTAAGTCCCCGGTTTGGACTGTTTTCTGTAACAGTGTCATGGCCAAGTACGGAGCTGAGCTGGAGAAGGCTAATTTGCTTGATGCCGTCCAAGCCACTAGTGTGTACGTCTAATGGTCTCTAACGTGACAAAGGTCTTCTTGGAAACCTTGTGTTGGGAGACTAACACGTGCCGCACTTCCCATGGTGAGTTAGGCTTCTCTCTCCTTTGTTGCCTGAAAGCTCACGTTGGAAGTCTGACAAAGCCTGATCTGCCTTAGGAGGTTGAGGTACTGACCTCAAACCTTGAGATATGATACTGTACCTGGACCGTAGTTGTTCCCGTCTGAAGAGTCCTGCCTGGACTTGTCACTTACAGATCCGGATGAAGAGTCCATACCCCTAGCATTAAAAGATATGGTTTTTGCATAATATGGTGTTGAAAAGAACAGGAACTTTCATGCAAGTGTTTTATTATTTGTTTTTGGACGTTTCATCACCCTTGTAATGAGCAGTGCAACGAAGGAGACCTAAAGGGAGGCAAAGCCTAATTTAAAGAAAGAAACCTGCGGCTAAAGGTCTAATCCCTTAATCCCGTACTAAGGAACTCGTTTTAGTACAGGTAAGTAGTTAGCCGTTGAAGGGCTTTATCAAGTCACTAATACACCCCCATCCACTACTCTGTCTTACCCCTCTTCATCCGTAGGGCATTTCCGGGGTCTTTCCTCTTATAGTGATTGAAGGTGGTTAAAGCGCCCTTCTATGGCAGCTTCATTCCCGAACGCGGAATCGCAAGTAATAATGAATCCTTTTCTTCTCTGAGCCAACGAAGTGATCCGTACCCCGGCGAACGAGAGTAACGTCCTCTTCTATGTAAGACTGTATTATTAGTAGCTAATGCAACTCTGATGCCTCTGTCTTTTCCCTGTTGATCGCGTTGGTCTTTTGAGGGTGCTTGAAGGCCGTTAAGGGATTACGAGGAAGTCATTCCTGTAGCTCTCTTTCTTTCTGTTAGAAAGGGAAGTGATCTGTTACCCGGCGAACGAGTGCGGCGTCCCTTGTATTGATGCCTCTATTAGTAGCTTTTGTAACTCTTCTTTCTTATATGTCTCCTGTTTTCCCTGCTGATCCGTAGGGCATTTCGCAGTGTTTATAAGAGTGATTTCAGTCCGTTCGTTAAGGGCGTAATAGCGAAAAATTCCTAAGGAAGCATCTGCTTTTTTGTCTAGTCCTCTGGGCAAAGAACTTTAAGTGATTATCTCTATTGTCTATTTGCTGTTTTTTCTTCCCTCCTAGTGTTCCGTCCGTAGTGTTCCCTTTCGTTGCTTGTTTTTGTTTGTTCGCCTTTCACTCTAGTGATATACTTTTTCGCGGAATTCGTCCGCTTGCTCCGCTTTTGTTCTTTCTTTCTCTTGCTCCTCCTTAAGGGGGTTTCCTGCCCTTGTTGAGTGGTTATAAGGTAGCTCCCCCGTTCTCTTTCCTTGTTCTCTAGGAGTATGAGCTCTTGTCTTTCCGTTCTTTTCTCTATTTTCTAGTTGTTAGTAGCTCTTCCCCCCGTGTGGGCAGCCGAAGGCGGGGTTTAGCGTTCCTTTATTCATTCCTTTTCTATGCCCATTCTTCGTGGCAACAATCGTGAGTTTATTGCTCCTTCAGCTGGCTTTTTTTGTCTCCTTAACTGCGTAAATAGAGTCTAAGAAGCCTAAGCCCTTGCCTTTCCTCTTAGTTGAGTGAGGGTATTCCCTCGCCGTTTGAAAGGGACAATCAGTCTATTCTTTCGAAATCTTTCTTATTTCTCGATTCTTGATGAGCTAACTTGGCATTTCATTCCATGTCATTCCATTCTCCTTGGGTTTGGTTTCGATTTCTCGCCTTCCGTCTCGTCAAGCACCATTACGTAGCGCAGCGACCCGGTCCTGTTGAGGCCTAACAGCCGACCTCGGAAGGGGGGCGAGTAGCGACCTCCTCTCCGCAAGGAAGTTTTTTCAGAGTCGCGAGTGGGATTCGAACCCCACACCTATGCAACTAAATAGAATAGAATGTGTGAACTGCAGTCCCAAAAGCGAAACTAGATGTCCCTTCACTTCTCATAGGTAAGGTGAACCCCTGATGGCAAAGAGTGAGATGGAGCGGCACCAGATCTTTGATCATTGCAGCTTGTTGAATGAGTCTTACACCTTCCGGAGATAGAAATGAGTGTGTTTTTGCTGCAGTCGAGTAATTTCATTTCGTTCGTTTCGTATAGGTGTTCTTTCTATCAAGTCGAATTCCCCTCATACGTGACATAAAAATCAGATCTTCGTGCGTTTTACCGGGGATTTTGATTAAAAGGTCATTTTCGCTAATAAGTGAGATCGAAAAGAGGTCAAAAAGACAAGGTTTTGGCACTATATGAGATGGACTTTGATCATTTTGATTGACCTCTCAGGAAGGAAAAGTCAATGAGTAGAAATTGCTGCTATATAAAATGCACTTTGATCATTTGGATCCCCCTCTTACGAAGGAAAATCAGTGATTGGGATTTTCCATCTATATGAGATGCACTTTTTTCACAAGTGAGAAGATTTCCTTTCCTTTCTGAAAGTGCACTAAGGAAGGAGGCTAAGGGGTAGACGACATTGAGAACATCTTCTCCGGTTCCTGGTGTTAGCAAGCAGCGGCGTGGGGCAGATAGAAAGGGAACCTGGGCTTCTCCCCGTGCCAGTGTCCTTAACCCGATCCGGGTATCCTCGGATTATTCCAGCCTTTCACCGGAAGATGATTTATCGTCACGATGATAAGGCTGACAGTTTAGTCCATATTTCTTTGTCGTTCTTTTCCTTGGCTAAAGTCATTTTAGTGACCAAAGGGATTAGTAAGTCGACTTTTAAATCAATAGTGTCTCCATGGGATAATCCCGATAGTGTCGTCGAGATGGTGGGATCTATCAAAGTGGATCTCCTTCCCATCCTTCGGCGATACGTGCCTTGGGTTTCCACCATCCCCCTTCGCCAGGAGATTAGTTGGGCGCCTACCTTACCTGGTTTTTAATCCTACATATGACCAGATGAATGATCAATTGGGCGAGATTTCTTCTTTTCTTATGCCCACCTCCTGCGCTTTATTCACGCTCGAGGGGAATTTAAATGGTCCTCTGGCTGGCATCTTGTGGCCTGAGAGAATTCGGTATGCCTGGGACCCTAACAAGAAATTTTGGAGTGCTTTCGATCTTGACTTCTTTGAGTCTAAGATCGGTCCAGTGCTACCTCTTCTCGATTTTCCAAAGGCATCCGGAAGGTTAGGTCAGGTGGTTGAAGGAGGGGGTAAGCGGAGGATATTCGCTATTGGTAACTACATCAATCAACGGTTGCTGAAGCCGGTTCATGACTGGCTTATGGAAGTGCTCGCCCGTATTCCTATAAACGGCACTTTCCATCAAACAGCACCTCTTGATAGGTTAGTTGGGAGTTCGACCTCTTATTCCTTCGACTTGAAGTCGGCTACAGATAGGTGGCCATTGTACTTCCTCTTTGAGGTATTTCAGGCCTTCTTTGACCGCTCATTCGCGTCGGCGGTGGTGAACT